CGGAAAGCATGGGAGAAAGAAGAGAACGAAATAACTTAGTTTTGCGGGGGTTGGTGCTCATGTGCATGTATGAGCACCTTTAAAGCCCAATTAAGGAAGGCACGATTGCCGCATTCTTCCTCTAATTGGGCGTATTCCCTATCCTGATTTCTCTTCCACTCGGCGATTTGCCTATCCCGAATGGAATCAGCTCTTCGAGCCAAGTGGAGAAGGCGCTCTTGGGCCCTAATGGCCTGATCCAGGCGCGCGCCTAATTCCCGACGCCGGCCTGGATCCCCCTCGTTCTCTAGGGCCCGTTCCAGACCCTGAATTTGCTCATGACCCTCCTCCAATTGGAGATTCCGCGCTCGCACAGAGGCGGAACTCTCTATGTCGTTGTACAACGACTCTGCCGAGGTATTGAGAATAATCTCGTTACCCTCGATAGAGGGAGGTAGGTCAAGATTAGGAACCACAAATAATCCCGGGTCTACCAGAAGTCTAACAAGAGATAAGGCGAGCTGAAGGAAGAGCAGAATCCGCCCCAACTTCGGGGCGATGAAGAAAATAAAAAAAAGAAGACCCCAATAGGCATAGGAAGCGCTTCGTTTTAGATCAATTCTTCGCAGCAATCGCTTCGAGCCGCCCCCTCGGTGAAAAACCGTAATACGCCCTGAGGAATTCCTACCAGCAGACTTTCCTGTACTCAAAGTGAATTGTCTAAGTGCTCTTGCTCTCCCTGGTCTCATTGTCTATCTCGTAATCATTTGATTCCGTCTGACTCCTCCTACTCCTCCTTTCCGAAAAGATCATCCTTGGTCCTTTTGACATAAGATTCTCGGCCCGCTTTCTCCCCATTAATCAATTACGTTACGACCACTGAACAAACTTGGTTGACGAACATGGTTTATGAGCCGCTAATGTAGCGGCTTGTCGAGCATTTGCCAAACTCACACCATCCATTTCAAATGGGATTTGTCCCGTGGACACACGAGCAATCCAACCCGTAGGATTTCCTTTTCCTCTTCCCATTCTTACTTCTGTGGGTTTCCCGGTAATAGGGAGATCCGCGAAAACTCTTACCCATATCTTACCATTTCTTCGGAATTGTCCGCTCATAGCACGATGGAAGTGTCCGATTATAGCCCGACGCGCTGCTTCAATGGCTCGATATGAAAGACGACCAGCTTTACAACTTTTAGTGCCATATCTTCCAAAACCCAGTTTTGTACCATCCGGTTTGCAACCCCTACTACATCTGCCTTTACGATATTTACTATATTTCGTACGTTTCGGATATAGCACGTCCCCCTTTTTTTTGACTATATGAAATCCACACTTTGACACCTGAGATTCCGTAACGAGTAGATACTTCCGCAGGAGCATAATCGATTTTCTGGTTAAATACATTACGAGAAGTTTTTCTATGCTTATAGCATTTAGTTTGAGCTTTTTCTGCTGCGTCTTTTAATCGACCGGAAAAACATATACGGATTCCCTCCACCCTTTTTGGAATCTCCTTCACTATTTTAGCAAAAATGGAATGAAATGATCTTCTTTTGTTCTTCAGTTGAAAAGAGATGTCTTGAGCAATCGGAGAAGCGCTTTGATAAACAGATTTTATTTTGACTGACTCAATTAAGGTCTTAGTGTTTGTTCTATTAGACAAGAAAGATCGCATTTTTTTGATTTCGTAAAAATAAGAGTTGTACCTGTACGGAATTCCTCTCTTTCTCAGTATGATCTCTATCATCATATCTATTACCTTTATCAATTCTTCTATCCCACCTAGGTTTTTGAATTTCTCTATCAATTCCATTACCTTATCCTTACCCATGAGGTTAAAACATTTGACCCTTAATTGATTGAGGAGTTGTTCCCGGGCATCAAGGTTATTATACACCCCAACCCCATCTCTTAGAAAGAAAAAGGTAGCACCGAAGAATGGAAAGAGCGAGATGGTGGTTTTAGTTGTTCCCGCGAAGCGAAGATCATTCGCCAAGCGAATGAAGTGGGTCAACCTATTTTTGGCTTCGGCCAAACACTTTTTCTCGCTGGTCGAGCTTTCTACAAAAAAAGCGATACGAGAACGTATTCTCTTCTGTAAGCTTCTTCCCTGTGCATTCGCTCTCCCCATCGTAGATGGTTCAGCGGCGCCCGGTGCCACGAAATGATTGAGAACTACGACGGGGTCGAAATTCATTTGGTTCTTTGTATTAAAAAAGTATTGCATGACCAAAAAATTCAAGGAGGGGCGCACTGCAGGGAGGGTCCGTAGATAACTCGTCGGGCCGTTGGATCGGGACTTCTTTGGGAAAAAGAACTTTAATAACTTCGTTTTTCTGAAGGAGTCGTCATTTTCTATCAGGAACGCTATGTCATTTACAACCCCGGCGTATTTCGGATGCTTGAAGGCCCCGCTGATCCGAAGTGATTTAGAAAGATTCTTCTTTATCGAGGGTAATCGGTCATGGTATCCATAGCGTTGTTTTTTTTTCGGCCAACCTCGGATTTCGTTTTGCTTCTTTCGGTCGTCGAGCCTGATCGACTCGACTTTTTTCCTTGCCCCCCGGCCTCTCACTTCGTTTCGTTCTTCTTCTGTATCGTCGCTTGAATGAAGACACCCGATCGGCCCGGCTTTCCCGAATGTCGTCCACCACCGGCCCTTCTCCTTTCCGGGTCTAGTTTTTTCACGTCGTTTCAGTCGTCGTGGTCGACGGGGAAGAAAGAAATGAATGAATGTTCTTTTAGGAAAATGTAGAATAATACACCTACCGAGACGAAAGCCGAAGGTGAGTCTCGTAGGTGGACGTATCGAACCGAAATAAGATCTCAGATTGACATCTTGATACACAAATTTACCATAATAATAAATAGAGTCAATAGTGACCCCGCCGTAGAAAGAGCCGCTTATTTTTTGCTTGATAGGGGGGCTTCCATTCACCAACAAAGACTAAAAGTGCTCTCCGAACCGTGCTGGATAGTCACCCATCACACGGCTCTCAAACCCAACCTGTGGTGGATCCCGGGAGACAAAGTCAAAGCGCTTGATCCTTTGCCCCATACTTTGAGATGCTCCTCCCCGCGCAGCGACGCTGCTCGTGAGAGGCTTAGCTTTAAGTTTAAGCTGCTATCGTTCGGTTCGGATAAGTCAAGTCCCTTTGATCGGTTCGCTCAGGTGGTCTTATCTTCCCTAACGTTCAGAGTCGTTTTGGTTTGAGAAAGGAGCACCGGCCGAGCGCCCTGAATGAATAAGAAATGGACAGGAGAGAGAATCAATGATTCTTATTCAACCGAGTTGAAGCTAGCAACATGTTGATTACACACCGGAGGTTAGTAAGAACTGAGGGGCAATGCCCTCCTAACCTAAGTAGGCTACCCGCGCTGCGAAGCAACTGGTACTTGATTGGGGCGGGGGGCGGTTTGGTTTCGTGCAAGGCCCTCGCAACAGGAAGAGGCAGTTGTCATTAACCTTTCGCCTTTATTGATATAAAACAAGCTGACTTACCGGCAACAAGCACCTTTTTTTCTCAAAGTCAAGTTTCTCGCTTGTTTCTTTAGAAAGATTGCAGCCTTAGCGAAACAACTTATCCTTTTCTACGAATCTTCCCTTTATTGATATTGAGCAAAATTCTATCTATATTTCTTCCCGGAATATTTTCTATAATTTTCAATTCTATCATTTGTTTGACAGCTTAAACTAGGCTTCATTTTAGATAGGTTTTCGGTCTCTTAATCAAAATCGGTCAGGGGTCGGAACGGTCGGTGGCTGCTTAGTCTCATCCGAGAGTCTAATCTCTTTGTACTGCTTTTTTTCAAAGAAAAAAAAAAGAAGAAAGGGGTCGATTTAGGCTCCTTCCCTTCCACTGCATAGCTACGCTAACAGGTACTACGAGCCCTCTGTCCCACACATCTAACCAGCTCGCGTGGTTCACCGGTTCCACCGAAAACTCTCATTTGTTAAAACGGAGCATAGTGCGCTTTAGGCGCCGAGCGAGAAACCTCTCTTCTTTCGTTTCGGTTTATTCACTATCTGAAACTTAGCACTTGTTTTATTTTTATTATTGGGCGGCGGCGTTCTTTTTTGAAGTCTATCCGAACCGAATTAGCACTTCTCAGATCAGACTAGGCCTCCCCCGCAGAGCTGGGCGCCGGGGACCTGGATGCGCTAGCGATCGGCGCATAGGGGGGGGTTAGTTGCCCGGGTTTCTCGGCCTGGTATCCTACACCTCGCGTTAATGATATCTACATTCAACTGTGCCCCGGAGACACGGTCGAAGCACGCCCATCCAGTGTGCTTCTTTCACGACATGCTCTGGTTCCGGGTGTTTTCCAGTGGTCTTCTAGCGTTAGAAGAAGTCGTGTCCGTCCCGGACATCTGCAACGTCCTACCACGCTTTTTTGAAAATATAGGATAAACTGAAGGAAAAGACTTACCCATTCGGTAACTTTCGCGGTCGCCCTCACTGAACCGATTTGAATCTGAACTACGATTTTTTCCAAGTCTTACCGAAATCGGATTTCCTTTTCGTGCCATATTTTTTGACTTTATGGATTTCTGTCCCTTTTTTCTTCCCGGTCCAATATTTGTTCTCGAAAGTCTGAGTTTACGTGTACTCTCCAAATTTATGACCAACCTTCCCCTCAGTGATCTTAGAACGCTACTACGCATCTTTACTATATAGTGTGGTAAGGTAGGTTTGGGTATAGCAGGACTTGAACCTGCGACTATTAGGTTAAAAGCCCAATGCTCTACCAACTGAGCTATACACCCAAATAAAGATGTAGTAGTCAATTAAGATTGGTGCGGAAAAGAGAAAGAGGTCTCAACAAGCATTAACTAGTTGATGCTGATCGAACCCTCAGTTCGAAGCTCTTCGCCAACATGTTATGAGGCTCCAGTCTTAGGCGGGTCACCATTACTTGACTTAGCTTAGAAAGGCGAACATCTGGGCAAGGGAAAGCGCAGTGCGCCTGGTCCTTTCGAACCAGTCTTTATAAACCTGGTGCAAATGGCTTTC